AGTTAGAAAAAGTCCGCTATGAAAAAAGAAAGAGGGTTGAAATCTACACATTGATTCTTTTTCGCGATTTTTGGTGAACCGTATGCATCAAAAGGTGCATGTACGGCTCCTAAGGGATCAAATTTTATCCTAATCAACCGACTTTATCGAGAAAGACTACTTTTTTTAGGCCACGAGATTACTAGTGAGATATCGAATCACCTTATTGGCCTTATGGTATATCTCAGTATGGAGGATGATACCAAAGATTTGTATTTGTTTATAAATTCTCCGGGCGGAGGGTTAATATCCGGAATGGCTATTTATGATACTATGCAATTTGTGCAACCAAATGTACAGACAGTATGCTTGGGATTAGCCGCTTCAATGGGATCCGTGATTCTCGCAGGAGGAGAAATTACCAAACGTCTAGCATTCCCTCACGCTTGGCGCCAATGAGTCTTTTATTTGAGAAAAAAAAGAAGACTATGCCTTCGCCATATGAATATTAAGTAATAATAGCATGGCACTTCGAATTCGATATGCGAAATTTTTTTGTTTTTTTTTTTCAAAACCATTCGATTATGTATCGAAAGAGTAGTATGAGAAAACGGGTATTTCCGATTTTATCTGATCTATCAGGAGCCTATTTCAGCGTCACAAACTTTTTTGTTTTCACACCGGAAAGATATTTATGTTATGAAAGAATATGAAAAAAAAAAAAAAGAAACTTTGGGATTGCTGAATAACAGACGAAATAATAAAGCAACGGAACCATCATAGTATTTTTTAACTACTCCAAAAAAAGGAAGGGTGGTTATTGGATCATTTACCGATCTAGGTCTGATAGACCCTCTATATTTTCTATTTATTCGATGGAAGGTAAAAAGAAATTCCATAGTAGAGCCGTATGCAATACGCAAAAGATGCCTGTACGGTTGTTCAATTCTATCTTTGTTTTTTATTATTCTTTATCTCTCTCGCCTTATCGTGCGAGATAGAGGAACCATTTATTATGTTATATCATCAGGGTAATGATCCATCAACCCGCTAGTTATTATTATTCTGCACAAGCGGCAGAATTTCTCCTGGAATCGGAAGAACTACTAAAAATGCGCGAAACTGTCACAAGAATTTATGTACAAAGAACGGGCAAACCTTTATGGGTTGTATCCGAAGACATAGAAAGGGATGTTTTTATGTCAGCAGCAGAAGCCCAAGCTCATGGAATTGTTGATCTTGTAGCGGTTGAATAAAAAATTAGCAGGGATTCCGCGCAAATACACAATTTGAGATTTTATCTTCTTACCGGTAATATCTCTATTAATTAATCTATTAATATAGAATATAAGTAATTCATAATCATCGGGTTAGGATTGATCTAAACCAGCTCATTATGTATACGATTCAACATGCCAACTATTAAACAACTTATTAGAAACACAAGACAGCCAATCAGAAATGTCACGAAATCCCCCGCTCTTCGGGGATGCCCTCAGCGCCGAGGAACATGTACTAGGGTGTATGTGCGACTCGTTCAGATCATGGACTAAGACAAAAGAAAGGAAACAAATTATTCCAGTATCAGTGATCGGTTAGGATAGAATGGAAGAACTCCATTCACTATCTTAAAAAAAATTTATTAATTATTAATAATATATATCCTTCTATTAATAATATATATCCTTCTATTGTGTATCAAATTTATGGTTTCCGTTGGTGCAAATCCAATCACCTCAATTTTAAATTTCAGATGAGAAAGACTTCCCCATTGGTAGCAAATGGTTATCCATTAAGCAGGGGAAATCCTATTTAAAAATGAAAAAGCGGAAAGATTATGCCCTTATTCTTGCAAGAACGGACTAACAGGGTCAGCTACCCAGCTAATCTTCATACTTAAATACCGTTACTGTATAGTTAGATTTCGCTGTGAAAGACCTATTACTAGATATTTCATGGGTAGAGCCAAAGAGTGTGAACTGTACAAGTTAACAATAGCATTGATTAAATGATGGAGGGGGCTCCGGTGTATAGAGAGGACCTCGCCGTTTAAGAAGTAACCATAGAAACGATGGAATCCACTATTTCTTTATCCATTTCTATTTAATTTAATATGTTTTTTTGATACCTAGTATCAATACAATTTCTTATTTCGAGGTTAAATGCTTAGAAATAAAAAGAAAAAATCGTGGTTGGGAAGGTTATAGTAGCAAAAGCCATTGGAATTTTTTCTTTTATACATTGGAATAATCCGTTTTATTATTAATAGACTAGGAAAGGGAAAAGAATAACTGAAAGAAACAAATAGTTATTCATCAAAGTTTCATTTATTCAATGACCAGAATTAAACGAGGATATATAGCTCGGAAACGTAGGACAAAAATTCGTTTATTTACATCAAGCTTTCGAGGGGCTCATTCAAGACTTACTCGAACTATTACTCAACAGAAAATAAAAGCTTTGGTTTCGGCTCATCGGGATAGAGATAGGAAAAAAAGAGATTTTCGTCGTTTGTGGATCAGTCGAATAAATGCAGTAATTCGTGAGAATAAAAAAAAGGTATACTATAGTTATAACAGACTAATGTATAATCTGTACAAGAAGCAGTTGCTTCTTAATCGTAAAATACTTGCACAAATAGCTATATTAAATAGGAATTGTCTTTATATGATTTCCAATGAGATCATAAAATAAAAATTCCCCGGAGACTGAACTCCGGGAAGGTAGAGTATAGATTTGTATGATAAAATATAATCATATGATAAAGTCGTCAAAATGAGCAACCCCGTTCAATAAAAAAAGATTTATTCTTCTTCACCGATTCTCTTTTTTCTTACAACACGATAATCCAAATTGGATTGTCGTAGTTTTCGAACAAAACATCAATCCACATTTGATGTGAGTTTAGATTGGAGTTTGAATTCAATTGAAGAGTAACCCTATTTTTTTTTTGTTTTAAGACCAATAGTTCTAGCGGCCGACTCGCTTTTTTCAAATTGTTTTTCATTATTAAGAAAAGGTAACGAAGATAAAATACGAGCTTGTTTTATAGCAATCGTAATTAATCGTTGTTGTTTTAAGGTCAATCTATTCACCCGTCTAGATAATATTTTTCCTTGTTCACTAATAAATCGACTAATTAAACTCATGTTTTTATAATCAATTCGATCCCCCGATTGGATCGGGGGCAAACGCCTACGAAAAGATCGCTTGGATTTAAGAAAGAGTCGCTTAGATTTATCCATGTTTTGTTTATTCCTTATCCCGAAAATTCTATTTCTTACAAAATAGGATTTGGTTTGTTTCTATTTTTTAAATATTTTTTTTGTTATTAAATATATGTTATATTATTAAATATATGTTATATTTAAATATATGTTATATATAACAAAACAATATGATATAACAAAACAATATGAAAAAATATATCATTTTTCATGTTCCTTGGAGGGGGTGACACACAAGCGATCGATTTTATCTATTTCTTTATCTCCCCGTGAATCGTATGTTTGCAACAACAGGGACAGAATTTTCTCAATTCCAATCGACTAGGCGTATTGTGTCGATTCTTTTGAGTAATATATCTGGAAATACCCGTTGATTTCTTATTAACACTGTTTCGAACACAACTGGTACATTCCAAAATAACCGTTACTCGGATATCTTTACCCTTGGCCATGAACCTCCTTTGGGTTTTTGATTCACTTAACTCTTCTATTTTACGATTCGAAGCGAAGAAGAAGAAAGGAACGAAAAAAAAAATAGAAGTTGCTAACTCGAAATCAAATTATGAAGGATTTCGTTCCAATCAATATAGTATAGTAATAATTAAGTAATACAAGGATTTCTAACTATATTTAGAATCGCAGTACAGTATTTCCGTTTTCATTTAAGTATCCTGTATGATATTGTTGCCCCGCCCTAGCCATTACATTTTTATTTCTGGTCTCACTCTAGAAATTTAATTTATTATTAATTAAATTCAATTGAAGCCTGGACCGGATTCCGAGTCTCACTGAGGCCGAATCCGCCTTTATTCTTTCTCTTTTCTAACTTATTCTAATTCTAAAAAAAAAAAGAAGGGGGATTAATCACAGATATTTGATTGTATCTCTAATCTTCTTCACCCCTTCCCGTGTCAATAACTAGAATGAAAAAAAGGGGAATATCAATGCATCCGGGAATAAACGATTGATCTCTATCAATAGACCTGCTAAAGCCCCGAACCATAGAGTACTTACCACTGGTGCCACGGAGAGATATGTTTTTAGATCTCGCATTTAAAATCCTCCTTCTTAATTCTTATTCTTTATTGTAATTTGTAATACATAATTCCATATATGAATATGATCAGATGGTTATTTAGTTAATAACCACTTGTATTTGTACGCAGAATTCCTAATTAAAATTGGAAATGTACAACGATTCATTAGATATTCTTTTTTTTTAACAAAAAAAAGAGGTCCATTTCTGCTCTACCCGAGCATTCCCTAAAAATATTCATTTTTTTTTAGGGGGATTTCGTATGTATATAATCATTATTTTAATTAATATTATATGTTATACGATATGAAACTAAAAAGAAAAAAACGGCAGGATAATTTATATATATCAACGGAGAAAATAAAGATGTGGAAAACAAGACAAAGATTCTTTACAATGACACTGTAAACCAATTGAAAGGGATGTAGCGCAGCTTGGTAGCGCGTTTGTTTTGGGTACAAAATGTCACGGGTTCAAATCCTGTCATCCCTATCCCTAACTATTACTTATCTTATGAGCAGTAACAAGGGATCAATTGAGACCGATTAAAATTTGACATACATACTCAATATCAATATATATTATATTATGAGAGTTCTATATATATATATTTCTATATATATAGATTATGATAGTATATGCATGCAAGATGAATTGGGGTCACATAAAATTTTTTATGAAAATAAAGCGCTCTTAGTTCAGTTCGGTAGAACGCGGGTCTCCAAAACCCGATGTCGTAGGTTCAAATCCTACAGAGC